TGTATGTCATGATGGCTTAGGTGCTTATATACTTACTTGTCTGGAGTGCTAATTTAAGTATTGAGGACAGAGCAAATTCAAATTCACATCTTGGGGGGAGTGTGTTAAAAATAGGGGTATATATATAGGGGGGTCGTAGATGGGTCCTGGGGAGATAAGTAATTTATGTCCTGTAGCCATTGACTGTAATGTCCATGCTTAATGTCAATCCATGTCTTTGCAACCATTAATCCTGATGTTCGTGCCTACCATTATGGTGAGGCTCAAGGTGCAGTTAAGTCCAGCTACAATATATGCTCCGGGTCAGGGCCTCAGACGGCCATAGCTGAGTCCAAGCATCCCCAAAAATTAAAAAATACCAAATGCATGACACCACAGTTATGTGTGAGCATGGGCTGATTAGTCATTAGTCCATCGAGATGTCTTATTTAAGGGGAAAGAGTGGGCGATTTTAGGTGAGATGGCCCTGAAGAAAGAACCAGATGTCTGATAAAGTTCATTAATTAGCGACCCCCACAATTAATGGGCCCGGAGCGAGAAGAGGGATCCCTGCCAAGCGGGTTGCTGGTTTCACGCGGCATGGTAATTAAGCTCGTGATCTAGTGGTCGGGATACGCATGTTGTCGAGGACGGATTTGACTCAGATGTGCTATGTACGATTAAGCATTCTATGTCCTATGTACTATTAAGGTAATAATGTACTTGCTTATATGCATGGGGTAAATCATGTAATGTACTATATACATATTATGTTTGTGGTACATTAATTGTATGTACGTCCAGCCCACATGCGTGGAATAAACCGTGCAATGTGCTACGTACATACATGTCCGTAGCATATTTAACCATACATGTATTACTCGCATATATAAGACAGACTATTTAATGTGTTGTGTACTTGTTGCTTTTAGTAGTATGTACATATATAAGTTCATGTATGTGTGGGTGAGTAGTGTAATGCGGTATGTTTAATGGGGTTATCTGTGTGTAGGTTGTGGAGTGTAAAGTTTGTGTGGGGTTTTTGGAATTTTTGGTAAATTTAATGCGGGGAAGGCTCTTGATATTTGTGGAGGTATAATGATAGCGCTTCAGGGAATAGTTTAAATAGAACTTCAGCTTTGGGTGTTGATAGTGTGGCTATAGCTTCTTCCTTGAGTCTTAGGGAGGTGTTGCTCTCCTTCTCTGGTTTACAAGACCAGTGTATTCAGTGTACTACAAAGACTTGTCTTCATTTTAGGAGTTTGTTTTCGATAGAACCGGCTATTGGTATTAGTACTAGGATGAGTAGGAAGTATATGATAGATGCTAATTGTCCGATAATGGTATATGGGTGTTCAACTGGTTGTCCTCCAATTCATGTGAGTGTTAGTAAGTCTGCCACTAGGATTCAGAAGATACATTGGCTGATTGGTCGGAATATCATGCTTCGTTGTTTGGATGTATGGAGTGCAGGTATAAGTACTAGAATTAGAATTGAGAAGATTAGGGCTAGAACTCCTCCTAGTTTATTGGGAATTGATCGGAGGATTGCGTATGCAAATAAGAAATATCATTCGGGCTTAATGTGAGGAGGTGTATTGAGTGGGTTTGCTGGGGTGTAGTTATCTGGGTCTCCAAGTAGGTCGGGTGCGAATAGTACTAGTAATATGAGGGCTAAGATTAGTAGTAGGGCACCTAGGATGTCTTTAATAGTATAGTAAGGATGGAACGGGATTTTGTCTGCGTCTGATGAAATTCCTGTGGGGTTGTTGGAGCCTGTTTCGTGAAGAAAGAGCAGGTGTACTATGGCGAGGGCAGTAATGATAAAAGGGAGAATAAAGTGGAAAGCGAAGAATCGGGTGAGGGTTGCTTTGTCTACGGAGAATCCCCCTCAGATTCATTCGACTAGGTTTGTGCCGATATATGGAATTGCTGAGAGGAGATTAGTGATGACCGTTGCTCCTCAGAATGATATTTGTCCTCATGGCAGGACATAGCCTATGAATGCTGTAGCTATTGTTGTGAATAAGAGAATTACTCCGATGTTTCATGTTTTTAGGAAGGTGTATGATCCGTAATAGAGGCCTCGTCCTACATGCATGAATAGGCAGATGAAGAATATTGATGCCCCGTTTGCATGTATGTATCGAATGATTCAGCCGTAGTTGACGTCTCGGCAAATATGAGTGACAGAGGAGAATGCTGTTATTGTGTCGGATGTGTAGTGTATTGCTAGGAATAGGCCCGTCAGGATTTGTAGAATTAAGCAGATACCTAGGAGGGAGCCGAAGTTTCATCATGATGAGATATTTGGTGGGGTTGGGAGGTCAATGAATGCGTTGTTTACAATTTTTATCAGTGGGTGAGTTTTTCGGATGTTGATCATTGATGTTCTTGTAGTTGAATGACAACGATGGTTTTTCATATCATTAGTCGTGGTTAGATTCCATGCGAGAATAATGATAATATACATTGTATTAATTTTGAGTATTATTTTTGTGATTGGTTTTGTGGGGTTTTCTTCGAAACCTTCACCTATTTATGGGGGATTAGGGTTAATTGTGAGTGGTGGGGTTGGGTGTGGTATTGTGTTGAATTTTGGTGGGTCTTTTTTGGGGTTGATGGTCTTTTTAATTTATTTAGGAGGAATGATAGTGGTTTTTGGCTATACAACGGCTATGGCTACTGAGCAGTATCCTGAAGTTTGGGTTTCTAGTAAGGTTGTTTTAGGAGCGTTTATCACTGGGTTGTTGATAGAGTTTTTGATGGTTTATTATGTGTTAAAAGATGAAGAGGTTGAAATTGTGTTTAAGTTTAATGGGTTGGGGGATTGAGTCATTTATGATACTGGGGATTCTGGGTTTTTTAGTGAGGAAGCTATAGGGATTGCGGCTTTGTATAGTTATGGTACTTGATTAGTTATTGTAACTGGTTGATCTTTGTTGATTGGTGTTGTGGTTATTATAGAGATTACTCGTGGAAATTAAGTAGGATCATGCTGATAAGGATGGTGATTAGGAAGGAGAGGAAGTATAACTTGATTAGGCCTTTTTGGTTTGTAATTATAACGGATGCTTTTATTTGGATAGATGAGATGGTTTTTGGTAGGATGGCTTCCAGTCAGATTAGATCTAGGAGAGAGGATGCTGATTTTTGGCTTATTGTTAGATTTATATAGGGAGTTAGGCGGTGTATAATTGTGGGGTAATAACCTAGTAGGTTGGAGAATTTAAAGGCGTTTGATGGGTGGTTGAATTTTAGGTTGTGGGTTATGTTGTTAATTTCTAGTGCTAGGATAAAACCTAAGATTGTGATTGCTAGGGCTGTTATTTTTAGGTAGTAGGGTATGGTTATTTGAGGAATTGTTGTTGGGGGAATATTGTTGGAGATAATGAATCCTGCGAAGAGGCTTCCAATCAGCAGGCGTTTGATTGAATTTAATAGGAAGGGGTTATTTTCGTTAATGGAGATAAGGGTTGAGAATCGAGGTTGTCCAAGTAGTGCAAAGAAAATGATGCGTGTGCTGTAGATGGCTGTGAAAGAGGTGGCGATTAGTGTTATTAGAAGGGCTCAGGCGTTGGTATAAGACGTGTTGGCAGATTCAATGATTAGGTCTTTGGAGTAGAATCCGGTAAGGAAAGGTATTCCTGTGAGTGCGAGGCTGCCAATAATGAGGGCTGTTGTGGTAAATGGTATCGCTTTGAATAGGCCTCCTATTTTTCGGATGTCCTGCTCGTCGTTTAGGTTATGAATAATAGAGCCGGAGCATATAAATAGCATAGCTTTGAAAAAGGCGTGAGTGCAGATATGAAGGAATGCCAGGTAGGGTTGGTTAATGCCGATTGTTACTATTATAAGGCCTAGTTGGCTGGATGTGGAAAAGGCAATGATTTTTTTGATATCATTTTGGGTGAGGGCACATATTGCTGTGAATAATGTGGTGATAGCTCCTAGACATAATATAACGGATTGGGCAAATTTGTTGTTTTCTGTTAGTGGGTAGAAACGGATTAATAGAAAAATGCCTGCTACTACTATTGTGCTTGAGTGAAGTAATGCTGAGACAGGGGTTGGACCTTCTATTGCGGAGGGTAGTCATGGGTGTAGGCTGAATTGTGCGGATTTTCCTGTTGCAGCAAGTACTAGGCCTATTAGGGGTAGATTTGAATCATCTGGTTTTAGTATAAAGATTTGTTGGAGGTCTCAGGTATTGAGGTTGGCTAGGAATCATGCTATTGCTAGGATAAATCCAATGTCGCCAATGCGGTTATACAGGATTGCTTGTAGGGCCGCTGTGTTTGCATCTGCTCGTCCGTATCATCATCCAATGAGTAGAAATGATATGATTCCGACTCCTTCTCAGCCGATGAATAGTTGAAAGAGGTTGTTTGCGGTGACAAGGATTAGCATAGTAATGAGGAATAGGAGTAGATATTTGAAAAATTGGTTAATGTTGGGGTCTGAGTGTATGTATCATATTGAGAATTCTATGATGGATCATGTGACGAATAGTGCTACTGGGACAAATATTATTGAGAAGTAGTCTATTTTGAAGCTGAGCGATAGTTTGAGGGTTTGGACAGTCAATCAGTGCCAGTTTGAGATAATTATTTCTTGTCCTGTGTGAATGAATATTATTGTGGGGATTATACTGGTGATGAAGGCATATGAAATAGTTGTTTTTACGTAGAATGGGTAGTTGGAGGTTTTGTGGGTATTGGGGCTTGCTATTATGATGGGCATGGTTAGTAGAAATAGAGTTGTTAATGTGAAGGAGGAGAATATGTTTATTACTTTTATTTGGAGTTGCACCAATTTTTTGATTCCTAAGACCAACGGATAACTGCTATCCTTTAAAAGTTTGAAAAAGCCATGTTGTTAGGCATGGAGGCGCAGAATTAGCAGTTCTTGCATACTTTTTCCGGTAAATAAGAAGGCAATGGGCTTCTATTGTTAGATTCACAGTCTAGCGTTTTTTTAAACTATATTTACAGTACAAAGGGCCTAGGATAATCTTTGGGTTTAAGGTTAGTAGTAGTAGTGGTAGTATGTGTAGTGATATGAGTGCATTCTCTCGTGTAAAGGAAGGTGAGATGTTGTTGATATGGTGAGTATATTTGCCTCGTTGTGTTGTAATTAATATGTAGAGGGAGTATAGGGCGGTGATTACTATGTTAAGTCCTACTAAGATAATTGTAGCGTTGGATCACGAGAAGGCTGATATTACTACGAATAATTCTCCGATCAGGTTAATTGTTGGGGGTAGAGCTAGGTTGGTTAGGCTCGCTAGGAGTCATCAGGTTGCTATGAGTGGGAGGAGTGTTTGTAAGCCGCGGGCTAGAATTATTGTGCGGCTGTGGATTCGTTCGTAGTTAGAGTTTGCTAGGCAGAAGAGCATAGAGGATGTAAGACCATGGGCAATCATTAGAGCGATGGCTCCTGTATAACTTAAAGGTGTTTGGATAAGAATAGCCACGATAACAAGTGCTATGTGGCTGACGGAAGAGTATGCAATGAGTGATTTTAGGTCCGTTTGGCGGAGACAAATTGAGCTAGTCATGATTATGCCTCATAGAGACAGTATAATAAAAGGATATGCTATGAAGTTGGTTATTGGGCTTAGAATTAATGTAATTCGTAATATGCCATATCCTCCTAGTTTTAGTAAGATTGCTGCTAGGACTATAGAGCCTGCAATGGGAGCTTCTACATGGGCTTTAGGCAGTCAAAGGTGGAGGCCATATAGTGGTATTTTTACTATGAAGGCTATTATGCACGCTAGCCACGTGAAAACGTTGGATCAGGAGATGAGTATTGGTTGGACTCAATATTGGAGGATTAGGAAGTTTAGGGACCCTATTGTGTTTTGAACATAGATCAGTGCAATTAGTAGGGGTAGGGATCCTGCTAGTGTGTAAAACAGGAAGTAAAGACCGGCGTTTAGACGTTCTGTTTGATTTCCTCATCGGGTAATAATGATGAGTGTTGGAATTAGTGTGGCTTCGAATAGGATGTAAAAGAAGATTAGCTCTGTAGCAGTGAATGTTATGATTAGGAATAATTGTAATAGAATTAGTATAGAGATATATAGTTTTTTTCGAGTTAGGTTTTCTTTTGATAGGTGGTGTTGGCTGGCTATTAGCATTAGAGGGAGGAGTCATATAGTAAGAATCAGCAGTGGTATGGATAAAGGATCAGAAAAGAAGATCAGTGAAAAATTGAGGCTATTATCGTTGAATTGGTTTATAAGGAGCAGACTTGTGAGGCTAATTAGTAGGCTGTGAAGTGTGGGGTTAATTCATAGTATGTTATTTTTTGATAATCAGGTTAGGGGTATAAGCATTATTGTGGGGATAATGTATTTTAGCATTGTAATAAGTTGAGGTTTTGTACGTAATCAGTACCATATGTGTTTGATACCATTACTAGTAGGGATAGGCCCAGTGCTGCTTCACAAGCTGCGAATACCAGTAGAATGATGGGTATCATGCTGGCCAGGGTGAAGTGTGAGTTTAGGATTGTTAGGGTGGCCATAATGAATAGGGATAATATCATCCCTTCTAGGCACAAGAGGGATGATATTAGGTGGGATCGATATATTAGTAGTCCTGTAAGAGATACTGCAAATGCTATTATGATGTTTATATGTACGAGGGACATTTGGTAATTATGAGTTTAATCATAATCTAATGAGTCGAAATCATTTATTTTTGTTTTAAACTAAATACCATATTCAGTTCACTCTAATCCTTTTTGGGTTCATTCATAGGCCAGGCTGGCAGCTAGTAGGAAGATTAGGAGGAGGGCTATGGTGAGTATTGTGTTTAGGTTAGTTGTTTGTGAGGCTCATGGTAGTGGTAGGAGTAATGCAATTTCTAAGTCGAAAAGGAGGAATGTAATGGCTACTAGGAAAAATTTTATAGAGAAAGGGAGGCGGGCGGATCCCATGGGATCAAATCCGCACTCGTATGGGCTTGTTTTTTCTGAGTACACATTTAACTGGGGAAGTCAGAATGCAATGATGACGAGTAGTGTAGTTAGTGTGAGGTTGGTTAGAAGGGCTACTATAAGGTTTATTATTCTTTTTCGGATTAGACCGAAACTAACTGATTGGAAGTCAGTTGTACTGATTGATACTAAAAGAATATGATCCTCATCAATAGATAGAGACATAGAGGAAAAGTCATACTACGTCTACGAAATGTCAATATCAGGCAGCAGCTTCAAAGCCAAAGTGGTGGCTAGAGGTAAAGTGGAATTTTAGTTGGCGGAAGAAGCAGACGATTAAGAAGGTGGATCCAATGATTACATGGAGGCCGTGGAATCCCGTGGCTACGAAGAAGGTTGAGCCATAGACTCCATCTGAGATAGTAAAAGGTGCTTCGTAATATTCTGAGGCTTGCAGTAGTGTGAAGTAGACACCTAGGGCAATAGTGATGAATAGGGCTTGTAATATGTTATTGCGGTTTCCTTCTATGAGGCTATGGTGGGCTCAGGTAATTGAGACTCCTGAGGCTAAGAGAACAGAAGTGTTGAGTAGTGGGACTTCTAGGGGATTGAGTGGGTGAATGCCTGTCGGGGGTCAACAGCCGCCTAGTTCGGGTGTGGGAGCAAGACTTGAGTGATAAAAAGCTCAGAAAAATCCGGTAAAGAATAAAACTTCTGAGATGATAAATAAGATTATTCCGTAGCGAAGGCCTTTTTGGACGGCAGGAGTATGGTGGCCTTGAAATGTACTCTCTCGGATAATATCTCGTCATCATTGATATATTGTTAGTGTGTTTGTTGTTAGGCCGAGCATTAACAGGGTTGTTGAATTGAAGTGGAACCATATAATTAAGCCAGATGTTATTAGGAGGGCAGATAGTGCTCCTGTAAGGGGTCAGGGGCTTGGGTTTACTATGTGGTAAGCATGCGTTTGGTGTGTCATTATGTGTTATCATGCAGGTATAGGCTAACTAAGAGAGTAAATACATAAGCTTGAATGATAGCTACTGCAAATTCGAGGACTGTTAGTAAAATCAGGATAATAAATGTAATAAGGGCTGTTGCGGTGTTGATATTCATTAGTGCGAGGGTGGCTCCTCCAATTAAGTGGATTAGTAGGTGGCCTGCTGTGATGTTGGCTGTTAGTCGTACAGCAAGGGCTATTGGTTGGATAAAAAGACTAATAGTCTCAATAATTACTAGTATTGGGATTAGTGGGGTTGGTGTTCCTTGTGGTAAGAAATGGGCAAGTGATGTTTTAGTTTTACTGCGAAAACCTGTAATTACAGCCCCTGCTCATAAGGGAATAGCCATGCCTAAGTTTATTGATAGTTGTGTAGTTGGTGTAAATGAGTGGGGTAACAGGCCTAGTAAATTTGTTGATGCAATAAACAAAATTAGGGATATTAGTATTAATGTTCATGTTTGTCCTTTGGCATTGTGAATGTTTATTATTTGTTTTGATACGAGTTGGAGAATTCATTGTTGGAGAGAGATGAGGCGATTGTTAATTAGGCGATCTGATGTAGGGAATAGTAAGCTGGGAAATAAGACAATTAGGGTGGCAAGGGGGAGGCCTAAAATTATAGGGGTAATGAAAGAGGCAAATAGATTTTCGTTCATTTTGTTTCTCAGGGGTTTTCTTGCTTTGGTGTTTTCATTGATGTTGGTTCTGGGTTGTGGTAGAAGTTATGTTTTGAGATTTTTAATTGGAAAATGATGAAAAGGACTAGGAATATAGACAGGATTATTGTAAGTCATGTTGATGTATCTAGTTGTGGCATGTCATCAAGGAGAGTTATACCCTCGATCTTTAACTTAAAAGGTTAACGCTGACATAGCTTCTTGATGATTTTATAGTATTGATGCAGATCATTTTTCAAAATATTCTAGTGGGACTAGTTCGAGGACAATTGGCATAAAGCTGTGATTTGACCCACAGATTTCTGAGCATTGACCGTAGTATAGTCCTGGTCGGGTTGATATAAGGGTTGTTTGGTTTAGGCGGCCTGGAATTGCGTCCGTTTTCAGTCCTAAAGAGGGCACTGCTCATGAGTGCAATACGTCTTCGGAAGAGATTAGTATTCGAATTGTTATTTCTATGGGTAACACGACTCGATTGTCTACTTCTAGTAGTCGCAGTTCCCCTGGTTTTAATTCTGACGTTGGAATTATATAGGAGTCGAAGCTTAGGTCTTCATAATCCGTGTATTCGTAGCTTCAGTATCACTGATGTCCTATAGTTTTTACTGTAAGAGATGGGTTGTTGATTTCGTCCATTATGTATAGAATTCGTAAAGACGGAAGGGCGATTATAATCAAGATAATAGCTGGTAGGATGGTTCAGATTGTCTCTACTTCTTGTGCATCTATAGTACTCGTATGAGTTAATTTTGTTGTTAATATTAGCGAGATAATATAAAGTACCAATGAGCTAATCAGAAAGACGATCATTAGTGTATGGTCGTGGAAATGTAACAGTTCTTCTATGATAGGTGATGTTGCATCTTGAAATCCTAGTTGTATGGGGTATGCCATATGAGATGTACGGGACTTTCACCTGTAATTTAATCTTGACAAGATTATGTAATATTTTACTAACCTCTCGTAATTGAGAAAGACATAGTGGTTATGGTGTTGGCTTGAAACCAATTGTAGGGGGTTCGACTCCTTCCTTTCTTATTTTAGGTTGACATATGCGGGTTCTTCAAATGTGTGATATGGTGGGGGACATCCGTTTAGTCACTCTAGATTTGTTGTAGTTAGGTCCACAGTTAGGACTTCCCGTTTGGATGCGAATGCCTCTCAGATGATGAAAACTATTAGTATTACTGCTGTTAGTGAAATAAATGAACCCATAGATGAGATAGTGTTTCATATTGTGTATGCGTCTGGGTAATCAGAGTATCGTCGTGGCATGCCAGATAAGCCTAAGAAATGTTGTGGGAAGAAAGTTATGTTTACGCCTACAAATATAATTGCGAAGTGGATTTTGGCTCATGTTATGTTTAGAGTATAACCTGAGAATAAGGGAAATCAATGTACGAACCCTCCTATGATAGCGAATACGGCTCCTATTGATAATACGTAGTGGAAATGTGCGACTACATAGTATGTATCGTGAAGAACAATGTCGAGGGAAGAATTGGCTAGGACAATTCCGGTTAGGCCCCCAACTGTGAAGAGGAAAATGAAGCCTAGGGCTCATATTATAGCGGGAGATCATTTAATGTTACCCCCATGAAGTGTTGCTAATCAGCTGAAGACTTTTACTCCGGTTGGGATAGCAATAATTATGGTGGCTGATGTGAAGTAGGCTCGTGTATCGACGTCTATGCCGACTGTGAATATGTGATGAGCCCATACGATAAACCCTAGAAACCCGATTGATATTATAGCTCACACTATTCCCATGTACCCGAATGGTTCTTTTTTCCCTGAATAATAGGTCACGATGTGAGAAATTATTCCGAATCCGGGTAGAATAAGAATGTATACTTCAGGGTGGCCAAAAAATCAGAATAGGTGTTGATATAGGATAGGATCTCCTCCTCCTGCTGGATCAAAGAAGGTAGTATTTAGATTTCGGTCCGTTAGTAGTATTGTAATGCCGGCTGCTAGTACAGGGAGTGATAGGAGTAGTAATACGGCAGTAATTAACACGGATCACACGAATAAGGGTGTTTGATATTGTGTTATTGCAGGGGGTTTTATGTTAATAATTGTTGTAATAAAGTTGATGGCCCCTAGAATTGAGGAAACGCCTGCTAGGTGTAGAGAGAAAATGGTGAGATCCACTGAGGCTCCTGCATGGGCTAGGTTGCCTGCTAGAGGGGGATATACGGTTCAGCCTGTTCCTGCTCCTGCTTCAACCATAGAGGATGCTAGGAGTAACAGAAAGGAAGGGGGAAGCAGTCAAAAGCTTATATTGTTTATTCGAGGGAATGCCATGTCGGGGGCTCCAATTATTAAAGGAACTAATCAGTTACCAAACCCTCCAATTATAATGGGTATTACTATAAAGAAGATTATTACGAATGCATGTGCGGTTACGACTACGTTGTAGATCTGGTCATCCCCAAGTAAGGTTCCAGGTTGGCCTAGCTCAGCGCGAATTAGTAGGCTTAGGGCGGTCCCTACCATGCCAGCTCAAGCACCGAATAGGAGGTATAGGGTGCCGATATCTTTATGGTTAGTTGAAAATAGTCAGCGGTTGATGAACATGGGTAAGATGGCTGAGTGAAGCATTAGACTGTAAATCTAAGGACAGAGGTTTAATTCCTCTTTTTACCAAGCTCTGTAGTGAATTAACATATTGAATTGCAAATTCAAAGAAGCAGCTTCAATTCTGCCGGGGCTTCTCCCGCCTTTTTTTTCTCGCGGCGGGAGAAGTAGATTGAAGCCAGTTGTTTAGGGTGTTTAGCTGTTAACTAAAGTTTCGTGGGGGTGGAGCCCACCAATCTAGTGAGGACTTAGCTTAATTAAAGTGGTTGGTTTGCATTCAGCTGATGTAAGATATAGTCTTGCAGTCCTTGTCAGGAATTAAGTAAATTATACTTGCTTAGGGCTTTGAAGGCTCTTGGTCTGTTTAACCTAAACTCCTATTCTAGAACTGATAGGATTGGTGTGAGTGGTAGGAGTATAGTGGATAATACTACTATTGTTGGTAGGAGGGTTATTTGTTTTGTGATAGAAAACTGTCATTTTATTTTTATGTTATTTGTGGAGGGAAATATTGTAAGTGCGGTAGAGTAGGTAAGTCGTATGTAGAAATATAGGTTTAATAGTGCTGTGATTGCCATGAGGGTGGGTAGGATAATATTATCGTTTTTTGTTATCTCTTGGATGATCATTCATTTTGGTATAAACCCTGAAAGTGGGGGGAGTCCTCCTATTGATAGAAGGGTAATGAGGGCTAAGACAGTTATGATAGGTGCTTTGTTTCATGTATGGGATAGTGATAAGGTAGTTGTGGTTGAGTTGGCCATAAATAGTGTAAATATGGTGGTGGTTATGATGATGTAGATGATTAAGTTTAGTAATGTTATAGTGGGGTTATATGGTAGTACTGCTGTTATTCAGCCCATGTGGGCGATTGATGAGTAGGCTATAATTTTTCGTAGTTGGGTTTGATTTAGTCCTCCCCAGCCTCCTACCATGATTGATAGGATTGATAGGGTTATGATTAGGTTTAGGTTAATGGATGGGGAGATTTGGTAGAGTACTGATATGGGTGCTAGTTTTTGTCATGTAAGTAGAATTAGGCCTGAGTGCAGGGGGATGCCTTGTGTTACTTCTGGGACTCAGAAGTGGAAAGGAGCTATTCCTAATTTTATAGTGAGGGCTATTGTTATGAGTATGGAGGCTGTTGGGTTAAACAGTTTTATTACAGTTCATTGGCCTGAGGATATTAAGTTGATGATAACAGCTATTATTAGTAGTATGGAAGCTGTTGATTGAGTTAGGAAATATTTGGTTGATGCTTCTGTGGCTCGTGGGTTATATTTTTTTATTATAATGGGGATAATAGCAAGTATATTTATCTCGAATCCAATTCAGATGAGTAATCAGTGTGAGCTAATTATAACGATAATTGTTCCGAATATGATGGTTGTTAGGATGATAATGGAGATAATTGGGTTTATTAGTATGGGAAGGATATGAACCAACATTTTCGGGGTATGGGCCCGATAGCTTAATTAGCTGACCTTACTGTTAGAATTTGGTGTAATTGGGAGCACGAAGAGTTTTGGGTTCTTAGGATTAGGTTCAATTCCTATAGTTCTAGAAATAAGAGGGTTTAGACCTCTATTATTTACTCTATCAAAGTAACTCTTTTGTCAGACATATTTCTTATGTTTGCGGGGGGATGCCTGATAGGAGAATGGGCATGGAGACGTGCCATATGCATAGGGCTAGTGTTAGGGGCAGAAAGTTTTTTCATAATAAGTGTATTAATTGGTCATAGCGGAATCGCGGGTAGGATGCTCGAATTCATAAGAAGGTGATTGTGAGTAGTAAAGATTTAATGGTAAAGTTGATAGTGTAAAGTTCTGGTATGTACGGGCTGTGAAATGCTCCCAGGAATAGGGTTGTTGTGAAGACATTTATTATGATGATGTTAGCATATTCTGCTATAAAAAATAGGGCGAAGGGTCCTGCTGCGTATTCCACGTTAAAGCCTGAGACCAGTTCTGATTCTCCTTCGGTGAGGTCAAATGGTGCTCGGTTTGTTTCTGCTAGTGTTGAGATAAATCATATTATTGCTAGGGGTCATGCTGGGAAGATTAGTCATATTTGTTCTTGTGTGATAATTAATGTGGAAAGAGTGAAGGATCCGTTTATTAGTAATACTGATAATAGGATAATTGCTAGTGTTACTTCATATGAGATTGTTTGTGCTACTGCTCGTAGGGCTCCGATGAGGGCATATTTTGAGTTGGAAGCTCAGCCTGATCAGAGGATTGAGTATACGGCTAGGCTTGACATGGCTAATATAAAAAGGACTCCTAAGTTTATGTTAATGAGTGGGTAGGGCATGGGCAGGGGAATTCATATGGTTAGGGCTAGGCTTAGGGCTAGAATGGGTGCTAAAATGAATATTGAAATAGAGGATGTGGCGGGTCGTAAGGGTTCTTTAGTGAAAAGTTTAATTGCATCGGCGATGGGTTGAAGTAGGCCGTACGGGCCCACGACATTTGGGCCTTTTCGAAATTGTATGTAGCCTAGGATTTTTCGTTCGACTAGTGTAAGGAAGGCTACGGCTAGGAGGATAGGGATAATTAGTATAAGGGTATTAATTATGAACATTTGTTAAGGAGAGAATTTGAATCTCTGAGTATAAAGGTTTAAGTTTTACGCAATTACCGGGCTCTGCCACCTTAACTGGGCCCTTTTCTAGGGCGGGAGTTGTCTGTGAGGTTAATTGAGATAAGGTCATTAATTGGTCTGGGGCGCTTTATTGAAGTTGGCCCCATTTCTCTTGTCCTTTCGTACTGGGAGAAATACATAACAGATAGAAACCGACCTGGATTGCTCCGGTCTGAACTCAGATCACGTAGGACTTTAATCGTTGAACAAACGAACCTTTGATAGCGGCTGCACCATCGGGATGTCCTGATCCAACATCGAGGTCGTAAACCCTATTGTCGATATGGACTCTTGAATAGGATTGCGCTGTTATCCCTAGGGTAACTTGTTCCGTTGATCAAATATTTGGATCAATAAGCGATAATTTGGTTTGACTTGTAGGTCTAGTCTTTAAAATCGCTCGGAGGATTTTTTATTCTCCGAGGTCACCCCAACCGAAACTGCTAACCCATAGAGAGTGTTTTTATCTCTTGGTGATTGAGTTTGTTTTCTTTGGATTAGTTAGTTGAAGCTCCATAGGGTCTTCTCGTCTTGTTAGTTCATCCCCGCCTCTTCACGGGGAGGTCAATTTCACTGATCGGAAGTAAGAGACAGTAAAACCCTCGTGTGGCCATTCATGCAAGTCCTTATTTAGAGAACAAATGATTATGCTACCTTTGCACGGTCAGAATACCGCGGCCGTTTAACGTTTGTCACTGGGCAGGCAGTGCCTCCAATACTGGGAATGCTGGAGGTGATGTTTTTGGTAAACAGGCGGGGTTTGTGTTTGCCGAGTTCCTTTTACTTCTTTGAATCTTTCCTGAGTGCACTCCTGTGTTGGATTAACAGTAAGATTGATAAGCTATTAATTGTTGGGTTATATTGATCTACTGTTAACAATCAGTATACTATCAGGTACTGATTTAAACTTGTGCGGGGAGAAAATATTTCTTGTTACTCATATTAACATTATTGCTTCTATTTTGTTATAGAATAGTCCAGTATTATGACTAGGAGTTGATTGTTTACTGTTGGGATCAATATTGTTGTTATTGTTGAGCTTTAACGCTTTCTTAATTGATGGCTGCTTTTAGGCCTACTATGGTGTTGTTAAATTTTACTCTCTAGTGAAGGTTGTACCCGTTTCTAAAAGGCTGTACCCTTTTAGACTAGCTTTTAAAGATACAGTGGGATTTGTTTGTATTTTTGGTATCTTTAAAGCTGAACTAAGATTCATTTCCTGGACAACCAGCTATCACCAGGCTCGTTAGGCGTGTCACCTCTACTTATGGATCTTCTCACTATTTTGCCACATAGATGAGTTGGTTCTGGTAAACTGTCCGTAAGTAGCTCGTCTGGTTTCGGGTTACTTAGCTAAAGTTCGCTTTGTTAAGTTTTTTGCTCGTTAACTCATTATGCAAAAGGTACAAGGGTTAATCTTTGCTTTTTTGTACTTTGACTTTCTCTTTCATCGTTCCCTTGCGGTACTTTTTCTATAGCGCCATATTTAGAATTTCTATCTCCTATACTTTAAATTGAAATAAATGTTTTATTTTATTTTGTTCTGGTTGTTATACTAGAAAGTGGAAGTTTGGGCTAGGTGTGGTTCAAAACATTCATAGGGTATGAAATCTTCTAGGTGTAAACTAGATGCTTTATTTAAGCTATGTTTTGGTTTGTCCAAGCACACTTTCCAGTATGCTTACCTTGTTACGACTTGTCTCCTCTCATATTGTTGGTGCGTGTAATAAGTTTGGGTGCATGTAATTACTTGAGGAGGGTGACGGGCGGTGTGTGCGTGCTTCATGGCCTGGTTCAGCTAAGCACTCTATTCTTAGCTTACTGCTAAATCCTCCTTTGGTTATTAGTTTCATAATAACTTTCGTGTGGGTTTTCTTGAATTAGAAAATGTAGCCCATTTCTTCCCATTCCATAGGTTACACCTTGACCTAACGTTTTTATGTGTAATAATTATGCTTACTTTTATTCCTTTTTAGGGTTTGCTGAAGATGGCGGTATATAGACTGTATTAGCAAGGACTGGTGAGGTTTATCGGGGTTTATCGATTACAGAACAGGCTCCTCTAGAAGGGTATAAAGCACCGCCAAGTCCTTTGAGTTTTGGGCCGTTGCCGGTAGTACTCTGGCGAATAATTTTGTTTTTATAATTATTTATGTTTAGGGCTAAGCATAGTGGGGTATCTAATCCCAGTTTGGGTCTTAGCTATAGTGTGTCAGCTGTTGTAGAGTTACTTTCGTCGTTTATTTTTATTATAATTATGGCTTTTTACAGTTTAATTAAAACTCAACTCTATTTGATGTGGCGCTTTAACACGTTTTACGCCGTATTCCTGTTAACTTGGGTTAATCGTATGACCGCGGTGGCTGGCACGAGATTTACCAACCCTAGTCAATATGGCTTAGTCAAACTTTCGTTCATGGCTTAATTTTTATCACTGCTGTTTCCCGTGGGGGTGTGGCTAAGCAAGGTGTCATGAGCTACTAGTAGTGTGCTTGATACCCGCTCCTCATAGTCTGGTTGACTTAGAGGGCATTCTCACCGGGGCGTGGATGCTTGCATGTGTAGGTCTATTGAGAGCTAACAGGAAGGCTGGGACCAAACCTATATGTTTATGGAGTATGGTGTACTCATCTAGGCATTTTCAGTGCCTTGCTTTATTTAAGCTACATTAAC